CTTCTATTGGGCCTGGAGTTGGTCAAGGTACTGCCGCAGGACAAGCTGTAGAAGGTATCGCGAGACAGCCCGAGGCGGAGGGAAAAATACGAGGTACTTTATTGCTTAGTTTAGCTTTTATGGAAGCTTTAACAATTTATGGATTGGTTGTAGCATTAGCGCTTTTATTTGCAAATCCTTTTGTTTAATCCTAGAAAAATTCAAAATATATATTTTGAATTTTTCTTATTTTATTGTTTTAGATTTGCCACTTGCTTTTTTCAAATTATATTAAGATTTCACTCCTACAAATAAATAATTGTAGGAGACAATAACTCATGGGAAGGACTGATTTGAGGACGAGAAGTTAGCATACCGACTCGCTTTCTTCCTTCCCGTCCTTAGTCAATAGAAAGCTTTTTTTACGAAGTATTGCAAGAAAGGAGGGAGATATTTCTCAATTGACACGAGACCCAGTATCTAATAAGTCAAATTCTTATTGTTAATTTCAATTGAAAAATAAAATCCATTTCGAAATCCTATATTTGACTTCTAAATATTTGACTATACTATTAATTAGTAGTAAATAAAAAAAGGGGTGTTGAAGTGATACAAAAATAACTTTCTTCGATTTTTTTAGTTTATCTATATCTATAAAAGGGGATCATATGAAAAATGTAACCGATTCTTTCGTTTCTTTTGGTCACTGGCCATACGCTGGGAGTTTCGGGTTTAATACCGATATTTTAGCAACAAATCCAATAAATCTAAGTGTAGTGATTGGTGTCTTAATCTTTTTTGGAAAGGGAGTGTGTGCGAGTTGTTTATTTCAAGAATAGGCTGAGTTCAACCAGCTGCATTTTTATTCTAACTAGGAGATAAAGGTGCATGACCCCACGAATTACTTCTGAATAAATTAAGAAAGAAATCATATGTAAGAACCATAGCATTTCGTGATTAATTGATAAATCCACTTTGATTCTCTATCATATCAACCAATAATGTAATGTGGAACTATTAACATGGTTAAAGCTAAACCGCTTGAAGTCCAGACACAGCATGGTACTCTTTCTACTATTATGCTAATACATAGATGGTTTATTGTTGGAAATTTTTTCGATATAGAACACTCGTGTCGATAAAATGATTTGAACCATTTATTGGAAAAATGGGTATTTCACCCCTTTTTACCCAATGCAGAATCGATGACCTATAGATAAAGTAAGAAGAATTTTTTGGATTAAAAAAAAAACAACTTTGCTGACAATTACATATTTTTTTTGTTTGGTCAGAAGAGTCCTCCGAATATTCTGATCTTGGATTAGTGATCAGTTTCGATATATTTTTTTTTTTGAATATGAAAGAGGATAGGTTCATTACATTCAAAAAACATAGGGTAAGCCCCTATTATAACATAAGGAATTATTAAGTAATTGAAGTAATTGAGCGTTAGAGCCAAATGAATCCAAAGATTCATGTTTGGTTTGGGAAGGGATCATGGAAGTTTTGAAATGAGCAGAAAATAATCTACTTTCATTAAGTGATTTATTAGATAATCGAAAACAGAAGATATTGAATAGTATTCGAAATTCAGAAGAACTGCGCGGGGGGGCTATTGATCAGCTGGAAAAAGCTCGGGCCCGTTTACGGAAAGTGGAAATGGAAGCGGATCAATTTCGAGTGAATGGATACTCTGAAATAGAACGAGAAAAGTTGAATTTGATTAATTCAACTTATAAGACTTTAGAACAATTAGAAAATTACAAAAATGAAACCATTCAGTTTGAACAACAAAGAGCGCTTAATCAAGTCCGACAACGGGTTTTCCAACAAGCCTTACAAGGAGCTCTAGGAACGTTGAATAGTTGTTTGAATAACGAGTTACATTTACGTACCATCAATGTTAATATTGGTATGTTTGGGGCGATAAAAACGAAAGAAATAACTGATTAGTCCTTCTACTTGTAGGAATTATTTTTTTTTTTCAAAAAAAATTAAGAAATCCTCATGGTAACCATTCGAGCCGACGAAATAAGTAATATTATCCGTGAACGTATTGAACAATATAATAGGGAAGTAAAGATTGTAAATACCGGTACTGTACTTCAAGTAGGCGACGGCATTGCTCGTATTCACGGTCTTGATGAAGTAATGGCAGGCGAATTAGTAGAATTTGAAGAGGGTACAATAGGCATTGCTCTGAATTTGGAATCAAATAATGTTGGTGTTGTATTAATGGGTGACGGTTTAATGATCCAAGAAGGAAGTTCTGTAAAAGCAACAGGAAAAATTGCTCAAATACCTGTGAGTGAGGCTTATTTGGGTCGTGTTATAAATGCTTTGGCTAAACCTATTGATGGTAGAGGTGAAATTTCAGCTTCTGAATCTCGGTTAATTGAATCTCCCGCTCCAGGGATTATTTCGAGACGTTCTGTATATGAGCCTCTTCAAACGGGGCTTATTGCTATTGATTCGATGATTCCTATAGGACGTGGTCAGCGAGAATTAATTATTGGGGACA